GAACTGCCTTTTGGTTCTCCCCGAAAAAGACCCTCCTTTTTCGAACCCATTTTTAAAGAACTCGGAAAAAAAATTATAAAATGGAAAACTAATTGTTTTCTAGTTCTAAGAGTTTTAAAAGAAAGAACAAATTTCTTTCTAATAGTCTCAAAAGAAATTAAAAAATGGATTATCAAAAGCATTTTCTTTATACAAAGAATAATAAAAGAACTATCAAAAATAAATCCAATTCTATTATTTGGATTGAGAGAAGTATATGAATCGAGTGAAACTAAAAAAGAAAAAGATTTGATAATCAGTAATAGTATGATTTATGAATCGTCCAGTCAAATTCAATCTATCGATTGGACAAATAATTCACTGACAGAAAAAAAAATCAAAGATCTAACTGATAGAACAAGCCTAATCAGAACTCAAATAGGAAAAATTACAAAAGAAAAAAAAACGAAATTTCTAACTCCAGAAATAAACATTAGTGCTAACAAAAAAAGTAATGATGCTAAAAGATTAGAATCCCAAAAATTTTTTTGGCAGATGTTAAAAAGAAGAAATATTAGATTAATCCGTAGATCGCATTTTTTTATCAAATTTTTCCTTGAAAGGATATATATAGATATCTTCTTATGTATGATTAATATTCCTCGGATCAATACACAACTTTTTCTTGAATCAAAAAATAAAAAAATGGATAAATACATTTACAATATTGAAGCCAATCAAGAAAGGATTCATAAAACAAATCAAAATACAATTCACTTTATAAAGTCCCTTTCTAGTATTAGTAATATTAATAAGAATTCACAGAACTTATCCTCTTTGTCACAAGCATATGTATTTTACAAATTATCACAAACCCAAGTTATTAACTTGGATAAGTTAAGATCTGTCCTTCAATATCACGGAACATCTCTTTTTCTTAACAATGAAATAAAGGATTATTTTGGAGCACAAGGAATATTTCATTCCGAATTAAAACATAAGAAACTTGGGAATTCTGGAATGAATCAATGGAAAAATTGGTTAAGGGGTCATTATCAATATAATTTATCTAAGATTAGATGGTCTAGATTAGTACCACAAAAATGGCGAAATAGAGTTAATAAAGGTTGGATGGCCAAAAATAAAGATTTAAACAAATGGGATTCGTATGAAAAAGACCAAGTAATTCATTACGAAAAAGAAAATGATTATACATTAACAAATAAAAAAGAAAATGTTAAAAAACACTATAGGTATGATTTCTTATCATCTAAATCTATTAATTATGAAGATAAGAGGAACTCATATATTTATGTATCACCATTACAGGTAAACAATAACCAAAAGATTTCTTATAATTACAACACACACAAACACAAATTATTTGATGGGATGGGAGGTATCCTTATCAATAATTATCTAGGAAAAGATGGTATTATGGATATGGAGAAAAATCCCGATAGAAAATATTTGGATTGGAAAATTATCAATTTTTGTCTTAGAAGGAAGGTCGATATTGAGGCCTGGATCGGTACCAACAGTAATAAAAAGACTGAAACTAGTAATGATCAAAAAATTGATAAGAAAGGTCTTTTTTATCTCACGATTCATCAAGAAATCAACCCCTCCAATAAAAAAAGGTTTGATTGGATGGGAATGAATGAAGAAATACTAAATCGTCCCATATCGAATCTTGAACTTTGGTTCTTCCCAGAATTTGCGCTACTTTATAATTCATATAAAATGAAACCCTGGGTCATACCCATCAAATTACTTCTTTTAAATTTTAATGGAAATGCAAATATTAGTGCAAATAAAAACATCAATGAAACTCAAAAAAAGGATCTTTTTATATCATCGAATAAAAAAAAATATCTTGAATTAGAAAATAGAAAGAAAAAAGAAAAAGAATCTCCAACCCAAGGGAATCTTGGATCAGATGCACAAAACCGAAGGAATAGCGGATCAGTTCTTTCAAACCAAGAAAAAGATGTTGAAGAAGATTATGCGGCGGGATCAGACATAAAAAAACGTAGAAAGAAAAAGCAATACAAAAGCAATACAGAAGCAGAACTCGATTTATTTCTAAAAAAGTATTTGCTTTTTCAATTGAGATGGGATGATTCTTTAAATCAAAGAATGATCAATAATATCAAGGTATATTGTCTCCTGCTTAGACTGATAAACCCAAGAGAAATTGCTATATCCTCTATTCAACGGGGAGAAATGAGTCTGGATATAATGCTGATTCAGAAGGATTTAACTCTTACAGAATTGATGAAAAAGGGGATATTTATTATCGAACCGGTTCGTCTGTCTGTCAAAAATGATGGACAATTTCTTATGTATCAAACCATAAGTATTTCATTGGTTCATAAGAATAAGGACCAAACTAATCAAAGATACCAAGAAAAAAGATATGTTGATCAAAATTATTTTGATAAATGCATTGCAAGACATCAAAAAATAACTGGAAATAGAAACAAAAATCATTATGCTTTGCTCGTTCCTGAAAATATTTTCTCACCTAGACGTCGTAGAGAGTTTAGAATTCTAATTTGTTTCAATTCAAGAAATAGGAACGGTCGGGATAGAAATCCAGTATTTTGCGATGAGAAGAACGTAAAAAACTGTGGTAAATTTTTGGATAAAAGCAAAAATCTTGATATAGATAAAAATAAATTAATAAAATTAAAGTTCTTTCTTTGGCCCACTTATCGATTAGAAGATTTAGCTTGTATGAATCGCTATTGGTTTGATACCACTAATGGCAGTCGTTTCAGTATGGTAAGGATACATATGTATCCACAATTAAATTAAAAATTCGATGATGGTACATTTTTGCTATATATCCTGTAGCATATCTGATATATGAAAGCAAACAGATACACACATGTGTTATCTTACATTCCATTCTGATAGATGATACTAATTCAATGACGTATCAATTAGATCTATAAATAACTCAACAGAATCTTCTTTTTTTCGTTTTAAATTTTAGCTCTAACTTATTATCTTTTATGAGTGCCGTCCCTTTGTATTTCTATACGAATCAAATTGAAAATTGGATTGATCATTGACTCATTTTATTTGATAAAAGATTTGATTTGATAAAATCAGGAGTCCATAATTAAATTAAGTATACCCGATTAAAATGGTTGGCATTATTATTATTTATTATTTCTGATCGGTAAAATTCATATCTTGAAACAAGAAAATTAAAAAGAGGGAGAAAATTTCGTTTTATGGTAAAAAATTCATTCATTTCCGTTTTTTTGCAAGAAGAAAAAGAAGAAAACCGGGGGTCTGTTGAATTTCAAGTATTCAGTTTCACCAATAAGATACGAAGACTTACTTCACATTTGGAATTGCACAGAAAAGACTATTTATCTCAGAGAGGTCTACGTAAAATTCTGGGAAAACGTCAACGACTACTGGCTTATTTGTCAAAGAAAAATAGAGTACGTTATAAAGAATTAATTGGTCGGTTGGATATTCGGGAACTCAAAACTCACTAATTTGAAGAACTTTAATTATTTGATTTATTAGATCTTGAATTTTGATGAATTTATTTTTGTTTTCAGCAATTCATGGAAGAATGAATCGGGGAAAAACCTATGAATGTACCAGCTACAAGAAAAGACCTCATGATAGTAAATATGGGTCCTCACCACCCATCAATGCATGGTGTTCTTCGACTAATCATTACTCTAGATGGTGAAGATGTTATTGACTGTGAACCAATATTGGGTTATTTACACAGAGGAATGGAAAAAATTGCGGAAAACCGAACAATTATACAATATCTGCCTTATGTAACACGTTGGGATTATTTAGCTACTATGTTCACAGAAGCAATAACCGTAAATGCACCAGAGCGGTTAGGAAATATTCAAGTACCGAAAAGAGCCAGCTATATCAGAGTAATTATGTTGGAGTTGAGTCGTATAGCTTCTCATTTGTTATGGCTTGGACCTTTTATGGCAGATATTGGTGCACAAACCCCTTTCTTCTATATTTTCAAAGAAAGAGAATTAGTATATGATCTATTCGAAGCTGCCACTGGTATGAGAATGATGCATAATTATTTTCGTATCGGAGGAGTGGCTGTTGATCTACCTCATGGCTGGATAGATAAATGTTTGGATTTCTGTGATTATTTTTTAACAGGGATTGCTGAATATCAAAAACTTATTACACGAAATCCTATTTTTTTAGAACGAGTTGAGGGAGTAGGCATTATTAGCGGAGAGGAAGCAATAAATTGGGGTTTATCAGGACCAATGCTACGAGCTTCCGGAATACAATGGGATCTTCGTAAAGTTGATCATTATGAGTGTTACGACGAATTTGATTGGGAAGTCCAATGGCAAAAAGAAGGAGATTCATTAGCTCGTTATTTAGTACGAATCAGTGAAATGACGGAATCTATAAAAATGATTCAACAGGCTCTGGAAGGAATTCCAGGAGGGCCCTATGAAAATTTAGAAATCCGATGCTTTGATAGAGTAAGGGATCCCGAATGGAATGATTTTGAATATCGATTCATTAGTAAAAAGCCTTCGCCCACTTTTGAATTGTCGAAACAAGAACTTTATGTGAGAGTCGAAGCACCAAAGGGAGAGTTGGGAATTTTTTTGATAGGAGATCAAAGTGTTTTTCCTTGGCGATGGAAAATCCGACCGCCGGGTTTTATCAATTTGCAAATTCTTCCTCAGTTAGTTAAAAGAATGAAATTGGCTGATATTATGACGATACTAGGTAGTATAGATATCATTATGGGAGAAGTTGATCGTTGAAATGATAATTGATACAACAGAAGTACAAGATATCAATTCTTTTTCCAGATTGGAATCCTTAAAAGAGGTCTATGGGATCATATGGATGCTTATCCCTATTTTTACTCTTGTATTGGGAATTACAATAGGTGTACTAGTAATTGTGTGGTTAGAAAGAGAAATATCCGCAGGAATGCAACAACGTATTGGACCTGAATACGCCGGCCCTTTGGGAATTCTCCA